CTTTACTTCTCTCTTATATTGCTTAATACGTTCGCGTATAATATTACTAATTTCGTCGGCTCGAATGGTTACCATGCGTCTTTCTTAATTCTAATTAGAAAATAAAAAGAAAAAATAATGCCTATAGGAGACAGTAGAAGGATTAATTAGTTATTTCTTGCATTGCCCCCAATATGCCAATATTAACACTGATGGTACGTAAATGTAACTCATTGTTTAAACAACTATTCAGAGTTCCTAAAGCTCCTTGTAAGGCTTGTTGTAAAACCCATTGTTGGACTTGATTAATCGCCCTTTGTTGTTCAAAACAAAGAGTTTCCTTGTTGTTATTTTCTTGTTGTTCCAAAGTCGTATAAATGGAATTAATCAAATTCAATTTGTCCCGTTCTATCGCAGAGTATTCATTCACTCGATACTGATCTGCGTCTATTTCTACTTTACGTAAGCGAGCCCGGGCTTTTTCCAACTGTTCAATGGCGCCCTCGCGTAATTCTTCTGAATTTCGAATAGTATTCAAGATTCTCTGCTTTCGATTATCTAATAAATCACTTAATGAAAGTAGATTATTTCCATTCCTTTCAAAATTTCCATGATCCCTTCCCGAACCAAACATGAATCTTTCGATTCATTTGGCTCTCACGCTCAATTACTTCAATTATGTATTTTGTATGGTACATTCATATATCTTTTTTTGAATGTAATGAGCCTATCCTCTATTCTCTCGTCATATTCAAAAAGAAAAAATTTTTGAAAGGAATCACGAATCCAAGACAAAAAGATTCGGAGGACTCTTCTGACCAAACAAAAACTATGTAATTGTCAGCAAAGTTGTTTAGTTTTCTTTTTGCAATCCAAAAACGGTTTCTTACTTTAAGACACAATAGTTTCTTACTTTAAGACACAATAATAGATAGGTTGTCCATTCAGCATTGTCTAAAAAGGGAATCAAATCCAATAAGTAGTTTCAATCAGTTTATCGATATGAGTGTTCTATAGCAATAAAATGATTTTTTTGAAGTCATCTATATATTTAGATATATATGAAAATAGGGGTAGAAAGAATACCATGCTCCGTCTGGACTTCAAATGATTTAGCTTTAACCATGTTACTGATCCCACATTATTAGGTGATAGAGAATCAAAGTCTATTGACCAATGAATTACGAAATGCTATGGTTCTTCCCTATGATTTCTGAATTTTTCATTTATTTAGAAGGAATTCGCAAGTTCATGCACCTTTCGTTCCTAGTTCTAACGAAAAAAGTACAGCTGGTTGGATCCAGCCTATTCTTGAAAGAAACAACTCGCACACACTCCCTTTCCAAAAAAGATCAATACCCCAATCACTACACTTAGATTTATTGGATTTGTTGCTAAAATATCGGTATTAAACCCGAAACTCCCGGCGAATGGCCAGTGGCCTAAAGAAAGGAAAGCATCGGTTACATTTTTCATATGATCTCCTCTTATAGATAGACTCAAAAATCGAACAGAAGTCTTTTTGTATCACTTTGTATCACTTCGCCCCCTTTCTATGGGGGGATCTTGGTTGGGTACTGACGCAACTAATCAAGAGGATAATCATTCTTATTTTCCCATTTCGTCCTATTTCGAAATCGACTCGAAAATCGATTTGATTTTCGAATCAATTCTGAATTCCCCGCTGCAACCCTTCCTAAAAAGGGCCTTTTTGGACTACAAAGGGGAAGGCTGAAAGCGAGTCGGCATACTAACTCCTCATCTGCAAATCAGCCCTTCCCGTGGGTTATTTTTTCAACGAATGAGGAATTGTAAGAATGAAATCTTGATAGAATTTGAAAAAGCAAAGCCGAAGGAAAAGGCAATCCAAAATGAAAAAAAAAGGTTTTCATATTTCTAAGATTAAACAAAAGGATTCGCAAATAAAAGGGCTAATGCGACAACCAGGCCATAAATTGTTAAAGCTTCCATAAAAGCTAGACTAAGTAACAAAGTACCTCGTATTTTCCCCTCCGCCTCCGGCTGTCTTGCGATACCTTCTACTGCTTGGCCCGCAGCAGTACCTTGACCAATTCCAGGTCCAATAGAAGCAAGCCCTACAGCCAATCCAGCAGCAATAACGGAAGCGGCAGAAATCAGTGGATTCATGATAAGTTCCTCGTCCCAAAAAAAGAAATGGTTAATGATACACTCACCCAATGAATTATGATTTAATTCTTCCCTCGCTACGATTCAGCCAGTCGAAATAACTACGAACTTCGCATAGGAGACTCTCCGCATAAATTCACATTCGGAGGTCAAATTAGATCGATCGTTAATTCCTATCGAACTAGCTAATATACCATATACACGTATTTCTTTCCTAATGGAAACCAACCCTTCATCCATCTTAGAGCCAATCGGATTTGAGAATCATTCGTCGAAACAGCCACAAGAGTTGGCTTAGCGCCATTCAATTTGATCCCCTCTTCGAACCAGCCCATTTTTTATTTTTTAGAAATTCCGTTTTTGTAAATTCTTCTTTCCCGCTCTTTATCATGATCCTGCGTGGATACAATCAAAAAGGACAAATTGATTCGTACCGACTCATTGCGTAAAAAGTGATTGATCAAAGTTCATTCCATTTCGTATTTATTACAAATTTTTAGGCCCCTCGTTGAATCAAATCAATTGAAAAGGAAATCATTCTAGTTGACGATTGGGATTGGTCAACCCATAGAAAAAATATTCATTGAAGGGAGATATCGATAGAAGTGGACCAAAGGCTAATTTTTGGCAAAAGCTCTTTTCGATCTCTTTCCTTTTTTTTACAATTCTCTGTTCAATAGCCTAATCTTTTTTGCTAGTACTCTAAATCGTATATAGTGTAGGTATAGATATTGTTTTTTCAAAGTCGATTAGTTTGAGCCGCGCCTATATTGCTTTCGTCGAAGCTAAAAAAGACTCTTTCAAAAACTAGTCAATGGTGGCCCTCCATGGATTCACCTATATAAGCCGCGGCTAAAGTTGCAAAAATAAGAGCTTGGATACCACTTGTAAATAATCCAAGGAACATGACAGGGATAGGAACCACTAAAGGTACTAACGAAACAAGAACAACAACTACTAATTCATCAGCTAATATATTTCCAAACAGGCGAAAACTAAGTGATAAGGGCTTTGTGAAATCTTCTAAGATGTTAATAGGTAAAAGGATTGGAGTTGGTTGAATATATTTCCCGAAATAAGCTAACCCTTTTTTAGTAAGACCCGCATAGAAATATGCCACTGACGTGAGTAAAGCCAAAGCAACCGTAGTATTTATATCATTCGTGGGTGCGGCTAACTCCCCCTGAGGTAATTGTATGATTTTCCAAGGTAAAAGAGCGCCCGACCAATTAGAAACAAAAATAAAGAGAAACATAGTTCCAATAAAAGGAACCCAAGGACCGTATTCTTCTCCAATTTGAGTTTGACTCACATCTCGAATGAATTCAAGGACATATTCGAAGAAATTCTGAACGCCGGTCGGAATGGTTTGTGGTTTCCGAACAGCTAGCGCAGCGGAACCTAATAAGATAGCAATTACAACCCAAGAAGTAATCAGTACTTGGCCGTGAACTTGGAAACCCCCGATTTTCCAATAGAAATGTTGGCCTACTTCCACACCGGATATCTCGTATAACCCTTTTAGTATGTTGGTGGAACCTGATAAAAGATTCATATTGCTCTCTGACAAAAAGAAAACTTTAAACGCAATTATTTTGATTCAACCATCTTTTTCTTGACTTAACTACTTGAATCGTATATTTGGAATACCAACTAATCACACTCTATGCCCAGTTCTTTTTATCTCGTTTTTGAGATTCAGAAATAGTAAGCGATTCGATAAATCTATGAGGGTTCCGAAACGACATAAGTTCTTTTTCTTCTTATTAATTACGGATTTATTAGAGACTCAGAACGGCCCTCACGAATTGCGAATACTAATTTGTTAAGAATAAATCGGAGGGAAGAGATAGAATCATCATTCGCTGGAATCGAAATATCTGCGAGATTGGGGTCACAATTTGTATCGATTAAACAAATTGTTGGAATTCCTAAAGTGATACATTCCCGAAGGGCCGTATATTCTTCGTGCTGATCAACGATGATTACAATATCGGGTAAGTCTGTCATATATTTAATCCCGCCAAGATATCTTTGCAAGTGAGATAATTGTCTTTTCAAGATGGCCGCATCTCTTTTTGGAAGACGATCCAATCTTCCTGTTTTTTGTTTGGTTCTCAAGTCTCTAAACTTCTGAAGTCTCGTTTCTGTAGTCGACCAATTCGTTAACATCCCGCTGAGCCATTTTTTATTAACATAATGACACCGAGCCCTTATTGCAGCCCGTAATACTGAATCAGCTGCTTTTTTTTTAGTGCCAACAATTAAGAATTGTTTTTTCCTACTGGCTGCATCAAAAACCAAATCACAAGTTTCTGATAAAAAACGAGCAGTTTTAATAAGATTTGTAATATGCCTACCTTTACGCTTTGCAGAGATATAAGGTGCCATTTTAGGATTCCATTTTCGAATATCATGGCCAAAATGAACTCCCGCTTCCATCATCTCTTCCAAATTTATGTTCCAATATCTTCTTGTCATTTCTCCCCACACTCCTCCCTCTTTTTGTTTGTTGAAAAAAACAAAAAGAGACGAGGTACCCTGAAAAAAAAGTGTTCCGATGGAACCTTCCCTTCTACCAGAGATTGGCCCGAAAGACAGGGCCAAGCCGTTCTTCTTTTCTATTCGTTATTATTTTGATTACTCTTACCAAATCAAATGACTGGATCAAATCCAAATATCGATCCTTTTAAACTCAAAAGGGCGAATCTGCTCTTAGGAATCATTAAATACTAGAAATGATTGTTCTGATGTATCGTGGAAATTCTTTGAAAGGAAAGAATCAAATAAGGTTTTGTGGTGAACTAAAATATCTCTCATTTCCCCCTCGAATAGATTCTTCTCTTTTATTTCCAAGGGAAGATGCTTATGTTGCTTTGGAGGGTGCACTAATCCTTTGCCTTTGAATCCAGTACCAACCGGTATCATTCCCCCCAGAACAACGTTCTCTTTCAGGCCTTTCAACCAATCGATACGACCCCGGAGAGCCGCTTTTGCTAAAACTCGAGCAGTTTCCTGAAAACTCGCTTCAGATATGAAACTTTGAGTATTCAGAGACGCTCTGGTTATTCCCAATAAGACAGCTCGGTAACAGATCGCTTCTTCCAAAGCGCGTCCCATTCGTTCCGCTCGCAACAATCCAACGAGTTCTCCGGGTAAAAAAACATTAGACAGTCCGTCTTCTGAAACCAACACTTTGGAGGTTATTTGACGGACAATAATTTCGATATGCCTATTATGTATCTGCACGCCCTGGGATCGATAAACCTTTTGGATCTTATTAACTAAAAAGATACGACTTTGCACTATAGTTAGCTCAGCACCAATCAAGAATCCCCAAGGAATTCCCAGAATTCTTATTATACATTTGTTCCAACCCTCCACCCTCTTTTTGAGATTCATTGATATTGAAGCAATTGAACGCACTTCTAACACCCGTTCCACTTTTGGAAGACCTTGCGTTATATCACCAGATCTTGATTTTTCATAGATAAATGTAACTAATGTATCTCCTTTAGAAAGCATTTTCCCATAATGACCATGCACAGTTGCCCCTGGGGTAGCCAAAAAGGGCTTAGCGGATCGGATTATTACAGAGTCAATTTGAACAATTAGAACTTGACCCGATTTTAGATGCGGTCCTTTTTTGGCTATCCGTACATTTTCACAAATAAACTGCCCAAGACTAATGATTGTAGATGACTTTTCACAACAAGTGTAGTGCAAAAAATCCCAATTTAAATCAAATGGATTCAAAATGATGTTCTTGCGCGGATCGGGCTTCACAATTTTCCCATTTTCATCCATTAAAAAATATTGAAGTACTTGAAAAGTCGGTTTCAAATTGTCAAGTTGGAAATAGTTAGTTACCAAGATCTGATTAGAAGTTATTAAATGTGAAAATGAATAAAAATTCGCAATTTGAAGGCCTGTTCCTAAAGGACCCAACAATTTCCTAGTTGAAATTGGGGGGTCCTTGTGACTGAATTCTTTTATCACATCAGGAGACTTTACATCGTTGAATGGACCTAGTCGCGAACAAGAACAATTGGATGCTGACAAAATTATCAAAGATTGGCATTCCTTATTTTGATTCAACAACGTATGGATAGTTCCTTGATGTTGGGTAAGGGGTTCTCGAATCCTTGCTCTGGAATAGGAATAAATGGAAGAAAAGGGGTTGATCCTGGTGCAATCTGATTCACTCTCGGAGATCAACCCTGAACCCGATAGATCAGTCCTTTTGATAGTATACGAAATAGGCGATTTTGCTAAGTCGATTCTTATAAAATCTTGAATCAAACCATTTGTCCTTATTTCAACAAAGGAAGCACGGGCCTCGTCGCTAGAAGAACTTTTTTTGTCTTGGTCCCAATTCAATACTAAACAAGTCCGAACTAATTGAATACCTGTCTCCGAACTTACCCGAATTAGCGTGCCGTTTCCATAAAAGATATAATTGACAATGTGAAGTTGTACATTATCCCTTTCTTGCAGTATATCCGGGGGTAAAAGTCTTACTAAATTTATCCCATCCGTTATTTCATATGTGATTACAGGTCGAACTAAAACAAAATAGTTTCTCTTGTTAAGTGTGAGCCGTTGGATATCGAGCCATTTTTTGTTTTCCTTGGAATTTCTCTTTCCTGTTCTTGGTGGTATCAAAACGCCACTATGTTGGGAGATCCTTGCTGTCTTTCCAGGAAAATGGATCTCTCCAGAAAAGATTCGAAGTTCAATTCGATTGTTTTTTATCTCCACTCGGACTAACCCGCCTACTCGGCTTCTTGTCTTTAAAGTGATTGGTGTATCTCCTCTAATAATACTATTGTTTCGTACCAGTATCAAAGAAGATTCGGGTAAGAGATGCACTTCCTCGGGAATAAAAAAAAATCGATCGACTTTTATTGGGTCTTTTGGCTTTAATTCCGTGACTCCCCCATACTCAATGAAATCCTCTTTTTTAACGATTGACTGCATTTCGATTGTTTCATATTTAATAATTCCCGAGTGCTTTCTTCTATATTGCGGATCATCGAAATATGCAAGAATACTGTTTTTACGGAAAATCCCATTGCTCGGTATTTCAATTGAGATCCCCAAAGAGGGTGTTAGTTCATTCTCGCGTTCTTGAATCGCTTGGAGTGGGATGATGAATCTATTCCTTCGCCGCTTTGCCAATAAATCAGAATTCTCGTCGAGAATGGCCGTATATCTGAGATTACAAAGACCCGTACATATGATTCGATTCCGTTCTGAAGAATTAGGAATCCCACCCTCCCTTTTACCAGAACACTCCAACCTAAAGAATTTTGGTCTCGCTTGATTAGTAGTTCCTGAGTGGTTAGAAATAGATCTTCGTTTGCCAGAAAG